TATAGCTATCCTCGGATTAGACGAATTATCTGAAGAGGATCGTTTAACTGTAGCAAGAGCACGAAAAATTGAGCGTTTTTTATCACAACCCTTTTTCGTAGCAGAAGTATTTACCGGTTCTCCGGGAAAATATGTTGGTCTAGCAGAAACAATTAGGGGCTTTCAATTAATTCTTTCCGGAGAATTAGATGGTCTTCCTGAACAGGCTTTTTATTTGGTAGGAAACATCGATGAAGCTACTGCGAAGGCTATGAAATTAGAAATGGAGAGCAATTTGAAGAAATGACTTTCAATCTTTGTGTACTGACCCCTAATCGAAGTGTTTGGGATTCCAAAGTGAACGAAATTCTTTTATCGACTAATAGTGGCCAAATTGGCGTATTACCAAATCACGCCCCGATTGCCACAGCTGTAGATATAGGTATTTTGAGAATACGCCTTAAGGATCAATGGTTAATCATGGCTCTAATGGGTGGTTTTGCTAGAATAGGCAATAATAAAATCACTGTTTTAGTAAATGATGCGGAAAAGAGTAGTGATATTGATCCACAGGAAGCTCAAGAAACTCTTGAAATAGCAGAAGCTAATTTGAAGAAAGCTGAAGGCAAAAGACAAATAATTGAGGCAAATCTAGCTCTCAGACGAGCTAGGACACGAGTAGAAGTTCTCAATGCAATTTCTCGTAACTAGTCGAATTAATATTGATTTGTATGTATCGGAATAATCAAAAGAAGTTTTGTTTATATACCTTAAAAAATAAGATTTTGCCCATTGAATGCAATTAAATACAATCAAGCGGAATTCGATTTTAATGCAAGGAAAAAATAATAAATAACAAATTTATAAAAAAAAAAAGGTGAATAAAAAACTTATTAGATACCAGAGCCAAAGCTATCTAATAAGTTCTACCTACTATTGGATTTGAACCAATGACTCTCGCCGTATGAAAGCAATACTCTAACCACTGAGTTAAGTAGGTCATTTATTCTCATAAAGAGAACCAAACAAAAGGGACTCATTGTATTGATGGATTATAAATATCATATTACTTAATAAGCAATACCAGCTATGATGTTGAATCATGAAATAGTCATCTTGACAACAAATTATCTATATAATAAAATATGGATTACGAGCACTAAGGGCTATAGCTCAGTTGGTAGAGCACCTCGTTTACACGCGCGCCAATGTTTTCAGGGGAGTCCATCATCCAATCCAAAGAATTGATCTTATTGAAAAATCGATGTCTTACTCCATAACTTTGAGGGAACAAGAGAACAATAGCCTGACAAAGGGTCTGGTCCGATTCAGGTGCCCATTTAATTTAAGTATCAAACAGAACCCATCATTGATTTGAGATATTGATAAGGTGAATACCCAGTCTATTCAATGCTAGGCATAATGAGTATAAATAAGGACCTCAAAAATATCTCTTTTTGCCCTATGAACTTTAGGGTGTATAAAGTTTTATATTTTTTTATTTTTAGGGAAAGCGATAGAGAATTTATTAAATTTAGATTAATCTAGGCTAGAGGCAGACCTACGTCAAGATAAACCCCTTATTTGAAATACTTTGGTAGTGCTCCTGGATCAAAATAACAAAGAATGACTGAGAGCACGTGGAGCCATCTCCTTATCTTTCTGTCAAGAAAAAATATGGCGGACTAACTGATATTTCTATCAGTTAATCAAAGAGCCCAATGCAAAAAAAAATGCATGTTGGGTCTTTGAAACAGTTCAGATCATTTTGATAATAAAAAGTTTGATCTGTTTTACCGAGAAAGTCTACGGTTCGAGTCCGTATAGCCCTATAATATTATTAATAGAATAATATTCTTAATAGAAAAAAAATGTATATAAGAAATACATTCTAAAAAATACATAATAGATAATATTATTTTAAAATAATATTATCTATTATAGAAAATAGAAATAATAAATATATATATTCACTTCTTCCATTTAAACAAAAAAATGAGAATTTCTAAATTTTAGAATTTCTTTTCTTTAGAGAAAATCCTAGGCGGTAAAAACAAAAGAATTTTATTTGTATTAATAACTTATACTAACTCTATCGAAATAAAATTGAAAAAGGTGTAATGAAAATTGAATTTCATTCGATGAATCTTGAAACGAGAGATGCCTCTATAGTAAACAAACAAAACTAGATGCTTCGATCAAAAAGAATTCTTGTTTTAACTAAACAGTTATGGATGATTTGATAATTCAAATCGACTAATCTGGTATGGTATATTTTTGATATTCATAGGAGTGCGTCTATGTTTTTGCTTTACGAATATGATATTTTTTGGGCATTTCTAATAATATCTAGTCTTATTCCTATTTTGGCATTTTTTATTGCCGGGGTTTTAGCCCCGATTAGCAAAGGACCAGAAAAACTCTCTAGTTATGAATCGGGTATAGAACCAATGGGTGACGCTTGGTTACAATTTAGAATTCGTTATTATATGTTTGCTCTAGTTTTTGTTGTTTTTGATGT